ATGGTTCTTTCATATACGTTTTCTTTAATTGAATGAACGTTCTGATTCTCAATTTCTCAAAATACTTCAATTGGTACACGCAAGAAATAGGCTAATTCAGCAGCCTTTTGTTCAATTTCTCGTGGAGTCAAATTCTCATCAGTACGGGTCAAGGGAATGGACCCCTGGCCTCGGATGTCCATATAAAGAACACGACGAGCATAAATACCCTCTTTAACTTCTATTCTAACGGACTGAATATCTTTTATAAGGAATCGGAGTAATATGCGACGATTTTTTCCCGGAAATCCCCAACGAAAAATACAGACTACTCCTTCCTTTCTATCGAATCGATCATAACCACTACCTACATTCCAGGAAATTGTGCACCACAAATAAGAGCTAATAAAGAGACCCGCAATTCCGTAGAAAGACATCACGATTCCTTGTGGAAAAAAAATGATTTGCTGAGGCGGAAAAAAAGATAGCAAATTTCTACCAAGATAACTGGAAGTTCCAACTAATAAGAAGCCTAATGAACCTAAAAAAAGGATAAAGGCCCAGCAGAAATTACTTATTTTTCGAGACCCCGTTATAAGTTCTATCCATATATCGTCTGATCGCCAAGTCATACTTTACTCGATTGCATTTTATTGGAATTGAGATAATACCCCAGAGAAATTTGACTTTACTTTTTTGTTTCCGAAGTAACTCTCATCAACTAGCACTAGTTTGAGGTGAACTAGCACTAGTGTGATGTCAACCTTTAGGAGTAATTCATCAAATTGGTTAAATCTAAAATAATAACATACTCTTTATTTAATACGATCCCACTATACATATCGATATACATATAGATTCACCGACTACATTTCAGCCATCCAGAGATCCTGATCTATTTGAAAATTGCTAGAATTGATATATCCATATATCATGTTTCTGCGTGCATAAGAGTTTTTTCCTTTATGTTCGGTGGCAATCACATGTTATACTATATTCCAATAAATAGATATCCTTGTTATGATACAAGTCCACGTTTTCCAAAAAAAAATGGATGAGATTGGGTCCCGGCGGATCTAAACAATCTTGTTTTTTTGAACATGAAGAAATAAAGAAGCCATTGCAATTGCCGGAAAGACTAGGCCTACTAACGGCACAAAAATAGATGGAAGGTTCAAATTTGTCATAGAAGGGGTACCTCGATTTACTATTTGTATCTGTTATTATGTTATTATATAAATAAAGATATCTTGTAATAATTATAATTAAATTAAGAATTTGAATTCTAATTAGATAATATTTATTATTAATATAATTAGAAGAATTTTTAATTATTAGTATAGATCTAAGTATCTATATATCTAAATCTAACTGAGTACGTATAATAAGAATAAGTGCAAAGAATGTAGAACTGTAGAACTAAATAAATGGACTTATTCATCTCCTACATGAGAAAGATATGTATGATAATAAACTTTATTATTTTTCTTCATTTCTTTGTCTTTTGTTCTTGTCTTCGAATTTTCTAAAAATAGATAAAGAGTTTTTTACCGATTATCGAAAGATTCGTTCGAATCCGACCCAACATGAATTTTTAGCTAAAATGGTTTTTCGGGAGATAGAGAAAGAGACAAAACTCTATTATCTATATTTATATTTCAAATTCTATACCTAAGACAAGAACAAATTCGTTTTATTTTCCAAAATTCACGAAAGGAAGAACTCACTCTTGGTGATAAAGGCTTCTTGATTCGTAATCAGGAATATAGGTCAAAAAAAGAGTTATCCTCAACTTTCGTTTTGATTCTTTCTACAATTCGATCTTCTATCAGCAAAGAAAAGGCCATTATTATCTTATTTACTTTGATTCCGATAAACTAACTACTTTTTGCTACAAACACAAAAAAATGATTGAACTTAGTGCTCTACTTGATTTTGCTTGACTTTTGATTCAAAGGAAAAAAGGCGTGGAGCTTAAATAACTCACTCAGAACGCTTTTTAAAAGATTACGTGGTACAATTAGGTCAAATAAACCCTTCTGGAATAAGTATTCAGCTGCTTGTGAACCTTCGGGTACTGTTTTATTCAATGTTTGTTCAATTACTCTTTTACCTGCAAATGCAATGTAGGCATTGGGTTCGGCAATAATGATATCCCCCAACATACCAAAACTAGCTGTGACTCCACCAGTTGTCGGAGATGTAAGGATTGCTACATAAAATAATTTTTTATTTAATTGATAATCATATAAAGCAGACGATATTTTAGCCATTTGCATCAAGCTCAAACTTCCTTCCTGCATGCGCGCCCCCCCAGAAGCACACACTATAATAAGAGGTAAATTTTGATTGGCAGCGTGTTCAATCAAACGGGTGATTTTCTCTCCGACTACGGATCCCATACTACCCCCCATAAACTGAAAATCCATAACCCCAATTGCTACGGGAATGCCGTTTAGTTGGCCTATGCCTGTTTGAACAGCCTCGGTTAATCCTGTCTTTCTTTGATAAGAATCAATAC